ACAATGTGCGTATTCCGTCCAAAAGTTTTCTTTTAGTTCAAAATGATCAATATGTAGAATCAGAGCAAGTAATTGCTGAGATGCGCGCAGGAACAGCCACTTTGAGTGTTAAAGAGAAGGTTCGAAAACATATTTATTCTGATTCAGAGGGCGAAATGCATTGGAATACCGATGTATATCATGCATCGGAATTTACATATGGGAATGTTCATCTCTTACCAAAAACAAGTCATTTATGGATCTTATTAGGGGAGCCATGGAGATCCAGTCTCGTCTCCCTTTCGATTCACAAGGATCAAGATCAAATGAACGCTCATTCTCTTTCTAGAAAACGAAGATCTATTTCTAACCCCTCAGGAACTACTAATCAAGCGAGACCCAAATTCTTTAGGTTGGAGTGTTCTGGGAAAAGGGGGGGTGAGATTCCTAATTCTTCAGAACGTAATCGAATCATAACGGGTCTTTGTAATCTCAGATATACGACCATTCTCGACGCGAATTCTGATTTATTGGCAAAGCGGCGAAGAAATAGATTCATCATCCCACTCCAAACGATTCAAGAACGCGAGAACGAACTAACACCCTCTTTGGGGATCTCAATTGAAATACCGATCAATGGGATTTTCCGTAAAAACAGTATTCTTGCCTATTTCGATGATCCGCAATATAGAAGAAAACACTCGGGAATTACTAAATATGAAACAGTCGAAATGCAGTCAATCGTCAAAAAAGAGGATTTCATTGAGTATGGGGGAGTCGCGGAATTCAAGCCAAAAGACCCAATAAAAGTCGATCGATTTTTTTTTATTCCCGAGGAAGTGCATCTCTTACCCGAATCTTCTTCGATACTGGTACGAAACAATAGTATTATTGGAGGAGATACACCAATCACTTTAAAGACAAGAAGTCGAGTGGGCGGGTTAGTCCGAGTGGAGAGAAAAAAAAAAAGAATTGAACTTAGAATCTTTCCTGGAGATATCCATTTTCCTGGAAAGACAGCAAAGATCTCCCAACATAGTGGCGTTTTGATACCACCAAGAACAGGAAAGAGAAATTCCGAGGAAGACAAAAAATGGCTCTATATCCAACGGCTCACACTTACCAAGAGAAACTATTTTGTTTTAGTTCGACCTGTAATCACATACGAAATAACGGATGGGATAAATTTAGTAAGACTTTTACCCCCGGATATACTGCAAGAAAGGGATAATGTACAACTTCAAATTGTCAATTATATCTTTTATGGAAACGGCACGCTAATTCGGGCAAGTTCAGAGACAGGTATTCAATTAGTTCGGACTTGTTTAGTATTGAATTGGGACCAAGACAAAAAAAGTTCTTCTAGCGACGAGGCCCGTGCTTCCTTTGTTGAAATAAGGACAAATGGTTTGATTCAAGATTTTCTAAGAATCGACTTAGCAAAATCGCCTATTTCGTATACTATCAAAAGGAATGATCTATCGGGTTCAGGGTTGATCTCCGAGAGTGAATCAGATCGCACCAGGATCAACCCCTTTTCTTCCATTTATTCCTATTCCAGAGCAAGGATTCTCGAATCCCTTACCCAACATCAAGGAACTATCCATATGTTGTTGAATCAAAATAACGAATGCCAATCTTTGGTAATTTTGTCAGCATCCAATTGTTCTTGTTCGCGACTAGGTCCATTCAACGCTGTAAAGTCTCCCGATGTGATAAAAGAATTCAGTCACAAGGACCCCCTAATTTCAACTAGGAAATTGTTGGGTCCTTTAGGAACAGATCTTCAAATTGTGAATTTTTATTCATTTTCACATTTAATAACTTCTAATCAGATCTTGGTAACTAACTATTTCCAACTTGACAATTTGAAACCGACTTTTCAAGTACTTCAATATTTTTTAATGGATGAAAATGGGAAAATTGTGAAGCCCGATCCGTGCAAGAACATCATTTTGAATCCATTTGAATTAAATTGGGATTTTTTGCATTACACTTGTTGTGAAAAGTCATCTACAATCATTAGTCTTGGGCAGTTTATTTGTGAAAATGTACGGATAGCCAAAAAAGGACCGCATCTAAAATCGGGTCAAGTTCTAATTGTTCAAGTTGACTCTGTAATAATACGATCGGCTAAGCCCTTTTTGGCTACTCCGGGGGCAACTGTGCATGGTCATTATGGGAAAATGCTTTCTAAAGGAGATACATTAGTTACATTTATCTATGAAAAATCAAGATCTGGTGATATAACGCAAGGTCTTCCAAAAGTGGAACAGGTGTTAGAAGTGCGTTCAATTGCTTCAATATCAATGAATCTCAAAAAGAGGGTGGAGGGTTGGAACAAATGTATAATAAGAATTCTTGGAATTCCTTGGGGATTCTTGATTGGTGCTGAGCTAACTATAGTGCAAAGTCGTATCTCTTTAGTTAATAAGATCCAAAAGGTTTATCGATCCCAGGGCGTGCAGATACATAATAGGCATATCGAAATTATTGTCCGTCAAATAACCTCCAAAGTGTTGGTTTCAGAAGACGGACTGTCTAATGTTTTTTTACCCGGAGAACTCGTTGGATTGTTGCGAGCGGAACGAATGGGACGCGCTTTGGAAGAAGCGATCTGTTACCGAGCTGTCTTATTGGGAATAACCAGAGCGTCTCTGAATACTCAAAGTTTCATATCTGAAGCGAGTTTTCAGGAAACTGCTCGAGTTTTAGCAAAAGCGGCTCTCCGGGGTCGTATCGATTGGTTGAAAGGCCTGAAAGAGAACGTTGTTCTGGGGGGAATGATACCGGTTGGTACTGGATTCAAAGGCAAAGGATTAGTGCACCCTCCAAGGCAACATAAGCATCTTCCCTTGGAAATAAAAGAGAAGAATCTATTCGAGGGGGAAATGAGAGATATTTTATTTCACCACAAAACCTTATTTGATTCTTTCCTTTCAAAGAATTTCCACGATCCATCAGAACAATCATTTCTAGTATTTAATGATTCCTAAGAGGCGATTCATCCTTTTGATTTTAAAAGGATCTATATTTGGATTTGATCCAGTCATTTGATTTGGTAAGAGTAATCAAAATAATAATGAATAGAAAAGAAGAATGGCTTGGCCCTGTCTTTCGGGCCAATCTCTGGTAGAAGGGAAGGTTCCATCGGAACAATTTTTTTTTTTCAGGGTACCTCGTCTCTTTTTGTTTTTTTTTTTTCAAAAAACAAAAAGAGGGAGGAGTATGGGGAGAAATGACAAGAAGATATTGGAACATAAATTTGGAAGAGATGATGGAAGCGGGAGTTCATTTTGGCCATGATATTCGAAAATGGAATCCTAAAATGGCACCTTATATCTCTGCAAAGCGTAAAGGTAGGCATATTACAAATCTTATTAAAACTGCTCGTTTTTTATCAGAAACTTGTGATTTGGTTTTTGATGCAGCCCGTAAGAAAAAACAATTCTTAATTGTTGGCACTAAAAAAAAAGCAGCTGATTCAGTATTACGGGCTGCAATAAGGGCTCGGTGTCATTATGTTAATAAAAAATGGCTCAGCGGGATGTTAACGAATTGGTCGACTACAGAAACGAGACTTCAGAAGTTTAGAGACTTGAGAACCAAACAAAAAACAGGAAGATTGGATCGTCTTCCGAAACGAGATGCGGCCATCTTGAAAAGACAATTATCTCACTTGCAAAGATATCTTGGCGGGATTAAATATATGACAGACTTACCCGATATTGTAATCGTTGTTGATCAGCACGAAGAATATACGGCCCTTCGGGAATGTATCACTTTAGGAATTCCAACAATTTGTTTAATCGATACAAATTGTGACCCCAATCTCGCCGATATTTCGATTCCAGCGAATGATGATTCTATCTCTTCCCTCCGATTTATTCTTAACAAATTAGTATTCGCAATTCGTGAGGGCCGTTCTGAGTCTCTAAGAAATCCGTAATTAATAAGAATAAAAAGAACTTATGTCGGTTCGGAACCCTCATAGATTTATCGAATCGCTTACTATTTCTGAATCTCAAAAACGAGATAAAAAGAACTGGGCTATAGAGTGTGATTAGTTGGTATTCCAAATATACGATTCAAGTAGTTAAGTCAAGAAAAAGGTGGTTGAATCAAAATAATTTCGTTTAAAGTTTTCTTTTTGTCAGAGAGCAATATGAATCTTTTATCAGGTTCCACCAACATACTAAAAGGGTTATATGAGCTATCCGGTGTGGAAGTAGGCCAACATTTCTATTGGAAAATCGGAGGTTTCCAAGTTCACGGCCAAGTACTGATTACTTCGTGGGTTGTAATTGCTATCTTATTAGGTTCCGCTGCGCTAGCTGTTCGGAAACCACAAACCATTCCGACCGGCGTTCAGAATTTCTTCGAATATGTCCTTGAATTCATTCGAGATGTGAGTCAAACTCAAATTGGAGAAGAGTACGGCCCTTGGGTTCCTTTTATTGGAACTATGTTTCTCTTTATTTTTGTTTCTAATTGGTCGGGCGCTCTTTTACCTTGGAAAATCATACAATTACCTCACGGGGAGTTAGCCGCACCCACGAATGATATAAATACTACGGTTGCTTTGGCTTTACTCACGTCAGTGGCCTATTTCTATGCGGGTCTTAGTAAAAAAGGGTTAGCTTATTTCGGGAAATATATTCAACCAACTCCAATCCTTTTACCTATTAACATCTTAGAAGATTTCACAAAGCCCTTATCACTTAGTTTTCGCCTGTTTGGAAATATATTAGCTGATGAATTAGTAGTTGTTGTTCTTGTTTCGTTAGTACCTTTAGTGGTTCCTATCCCTGTCATGTTCCTTGGATTATTTACAAGTGGTATCCAAGCTCTTATTTTTGCAACTTTAGCCGCGGCTTATATAGGTGAATCCATGGAGGGCCACCATTGAAAGAGTCTTTTTTTCGCTTCGACGAAGGAAATATAGGCGCGACTCAAACTAATCGACTCCGAAAAAACAATATCTATACCTACACTATATACGATTTAGAGTAATAGCAAAAAAGATTAGGCTATTGAACCGAGAATTGTAAAAAAAGGAAAGAGATCGAAAAGATCTTTTGCCAAAAATTCGCCTTTGATCCACTTATATCGATATTTCCCTTCAATGAATATTTTTTCTATGGGTTGACCAATCCCAATCGTCAACTAGAATGATTTCCTTTTCAATTGATTTGATTCAATGAGGGGCCAAAAAATTTTTCATAGATACTAAATGGAATGAACTTTGATCAATCACTTTTTACGCAATGAGTCTGTACTAATCAATTTGTCCTTTTTGATTGTCTCCAGGCAGGATCATGATAAAGAGCGGGAAAGAAGAATTTACAAAAACGGAATTTCTCAAAAATAAAAATGCGAAGAGGGGGTCGAATTGAATGGCGCTAAGGCAACTCTTGTGGCTGTTTCAACGAATGATTCTCTGGCTCTAAGATGGATGAAGGGTTGGTTTCCATTAGGAAAGAAATACATGTATATGGTATATTAGCTAGTTCAATAGGAATTAACGATCGATCTAATTTGACCTCCGAATGTGAATTTATGCGGAGAGTCTCCTATGCGAAGTTCGTAGTTATTTCGACTGGATGAATCGTAGCGAGGGAAGAATTAAATCGTAATTCATTGGGTGAGTGTATCATTAACTATTTCTTTTTTTGGGACGAGGAACTTATCATGAATCCACTGATTTCTGCCGCTTCCGTTATTGCTGCTGGATTGGCTGTAGGGCTTGCTTCTATTGGACCTGGAGTTGGTCAAGGTACTGCTGCGGGCCAAGCGGTAGAAGGTATTGCAAGACAGCCGGAGGCGGAGGGGAAAATACGAGGTACTTTGTTACTTAGCCTAGCTTTTATGGAAGCTTTAACAATTTATGGCCTGGTTGTCGCATTAGCACTTTTATTTGCGAATCCTTTTGTTTAATCTTAGAAATATGAAAACCTTTTTTTCATTTTGGATTGCCTTTTCCTTCTGCTTTGCTTTTTCAAATTCTAGCAAGATTTCATTCTTACAATTCCTCATTCGTTGAAAAAATAACCCACGGGAAGGGCTGATTTGCGGATGAGGAATTAGCATGCCGACTCGCTTTCAGCCTTCCCCTTTGTAGTCCAAGAAGGCCCTTTTTAGGAAGGGTTGCGGCGGGGAATTCAGAATTTCTTCGAAAATCAAATTGATTTTCGAGTCGATTTCTAAATAGGAAGAAATGAGAAAATAAGAATAATTATCCTCTTGATTAATTGCGTCAGTACCCAACTAAGATCCGCCCATAGAAAGGGGGCGAAGTGATACAAAGTGATACAAAAAGACTTCTTGTTCGATTTTTGAGTCTATCTATAAGAGGAGATCATATGAAAAATGTAACCGATGCTTTCCTTTCTTTAGGCCACTGGCCATTCGCCGGGAGTTTCGGGTTTAATACCGATATTTTAGCAACAAATCCAATAAATCTAAGTGTAGTGATTGGGGTATTGATCTTTTTTGGAAAGGGAGTGTGTGCGAGTTGTTTCTTTCAAGAATAGGCTGGATCCAACCAGCTGTACTTTTTCCGTTATAACTAGGAACGAAAGGTGCATGAGCTTGCGAATTCCTTCGAAATAAATGAAATCAATTCAGAAATCATAGGGAAGAACCATAGCATTTCGTAATTCATTGGTCAATAGACTTCGATTCTCTATCACCTAATAATTGGGATCAGTAACATGGTTAAAGCTAAATCATTTGAAGTCCAGACGCAGCTTGGTATTCTTTCTACCCCTCTGTTAGTATATATATGTTAATAGAGAGATGGCTTCAAAAAAATCATTTTATTGCTATAGAACACTCATATCGATAAACTGATTGAAACTACTTATTGGATTTGATTCCCTTTTTAGACAATGCTGAATGGACAACCTATCTATTATTGTGTCTTAAAGTAAGAAACCGTTTTTGGATTGCAAAAAGAAAACTAAACAACTTTGCTGACAATTACATAGTTTTTGTTTGGTCAGAAGAGTCCTCCGAATCTTTTTGTCTTGGATTCGTGATTCATTTTTTCTTTTTGAATATGACGAGAGAATAGAGGATAGGCTCATTACATTCAAAAAAAGATATATGAATTTACCATACAAAATACGTAATTGAAGTAATTGAGCGTGAGAGCCAAATGAATCGAAAGATTCATGTTTGGTTCGGGAAGGGATCATGGAAATTTTGAAAGGAATGAAATAATCTACTTTCATTAAGTGATTTATTAGATAATCGAAAGCAGCGAATCTTGAATACTATTCGAAATTCAGAAGAATTACGCGAGGGAGCCATTGAACAGTTGGAAAAAGCCCGGGCTCGCTTACGTAAAGTAGAAATAGACGCAGATCAGTATCGAGTGAATGAATACTCTGCGATAGAACGGGACAAATTGAATTTGATTAATTCCATTTATACGACTTTGGAACAACAAGAAAATAACAACAAGGAAACTCTTCGTTTTGAACAACAAAGGGCGATTAATCAAGTCCAACAATGGGT